AGGAGCCGTATGAGATAGGAAACTCTCATGTACGGTTCTGAAACGGAGATTCTTTGAATCGAATGACGACCGTAACGAATGTCAGCTCAATCCGAAGGAAATTATGCGGAAGCTTTACAGAATTATTATGAAGCTATGCGACTAGAAATTGATCCCTATGATCGAAGTTATATACTCTATAACATAGGCCTTATCCACACAAGTAACGGAGAACATACGAAAGCTTTGGAATATTATTTTCGGGCACTAGAACGAAACCCATTCTTACCACAAGCTTTAAATAATATGGCCGTGATCTGTCATTACGTGCGACTATCTCCACTATAGAAAGAAAAAAGGAAAGAAACGCTAGGAAAGTAAATACTAGAAAAAAAAAGAGGCTTTCTACATATTATGTATCGTCCAACGATTTTTATCAGCTGTAGCAAAGAATGAAACTCCATATAAGTCAAAATAGGAAGAAATAGATATGCCTAGATACGTTATTCTATGGATAAAAGATCTAATTGATAGAGGAAGCACCGTAAAGATAGGGAGGTTTTTGGCCGATACAATAAGAACTGCTCACTTATGGCATGATATAAGATAAAAGTTAGGAATCAACTTATGTAATAGAGTCGATCCACTAAAGTATTGAGCAGCGGTGTAGCATCAGATCCCAACGATAGTAAGTCTTTTCTCTCTTATGAAGGAAAGCCTTTTTCAAAGATTCTATAGAAATTTCTATATGAAACCGAGATAGTTACTTTTCAGAAAATTTTAAGACTAGAGGGAAATGCCTATGCTTTATTCTTTTGAAGGTGGGAGAAAAGATAAAACTAAAACTGATTATTAATCAAAATTAAAGTTTGAAACTCGTGTAATTAACTTTTTTTGGTTTTAACTCGGGGTAGACCCATGAAAATTCTCATTCAGTTAGATATAAAATGGGACACCAAAAGAATTGACTGTTGAGCCGTATGAGATAGGAAACTCTCATGTACGGTTCTAAGGGAAGGGATTGACCCCCCTATTCCGCCCGAGGAGAACAGGCCATTCGACAGGGAGATTCGGAAATTGCGGAGGCTTGGTTCGATCAAGCCGCTGAGTATTGGAAACAAGCTATAGCGCTTACTCCTGGAAATTATATTGAAGCACATAATTGGTTGAAGATTACAAGGCGTTTCGAATAAGAACACTTTGTTCTTATTATTTATCTATATTTACATATTTTAGTTACTATTATTATATTTTATTTGTTATATATATATTATATATATTTATATATTTAAATATTTAAAATAAGATATTTAATTTAAAATAAGATATTTAAATTTAATTTATTATTTATTACCATTCTATTTCTATTTTTCTTTCTTTTTCCTTTTATAATTTATTTTATAATTTATAATAATATATAATATATAATTATATTTATATTTACATTTTTTTTTTAGTCATTTAGTAGTTATTTAGAATTTAGAACTTAGCAGTTTTTTTTATTGTGTTGTGGTAATTGTTCGTTGTCTTTGTTGGTCCCATCAGTCAAAGGGTTATTCCTCTGGGAAGAACCGATCAAAGAATTTCATTGTATCCCTTCTCGAAGATCGCGTTTTATTTTGTCTGGTATTTCTCATGGATAAAGGATATACGGATAGAGTACAGAATATAGTTTTTTATTTTATTTTCTGCTATTAATCTATTACTATTAATATAATAATATATTAAATAATATAATAATATATTAAAATAATAATTAAAATAATAATAATATATTAATACTAATAAACTAATAAAATAAACTAATAAAAGAGACTTTCGAATGACTAAATATATATAACAGGATGCCTCTTAGTAATGACTAATAACTACTCGCGTGATTTGGAATAGAGTAATATTAAATTAATAGTAATATTTTCTATGTAAGACATTAAGTAGTTTCATCTAGAAACTTCTAAAAACTTCTAATTGAAGATATGAACACACTAGGTTTAAAAAAAATCGTTTTTACGCCAATCCAAAACCTATAAAAGATTTTATAAGATTAAAAAGGTCCGTTGAGCACCTCATGACTATGTCATAATAGATCCGAACACTTGCCCCGGATCAACTTCCAGATCATAATTGCTCTAGTGAATAACTAAAGAAAATAGATAGGCGGGAGATAAAAGAGAAAGAAACTAATTATAAATATCTCTCAGAAGTTCAACAATTACTTGACTGTTGGCAGGTTTCTTTGTATGTGTTGTCCGGAAAGAGGAGGACTCAATGATTATTCGTTCGCCGGAACCAGAAGTAAAAATTTTGGTAGATAGGGATCCCATAAAAACTTCTTTCGAGGAATGGGCCAGACCCGGTCATTTCTCAAGAACAATAGCTAAGGGCCCTGATACTACTACTTGGATCTGGAACCTACATGCTGATGCTCACGATTTCGATAGCCATACCAGTGATTTAGAGGAGATTTCCCGAAAAGTATTTAGTGCCCATTTCGGTCAACTCTCCATCATCTTTCTTTGGC